ATTCTACTAAACAAATGATTTTTTTCAACAAACCATAAAAATATTGGAACATTGTATTTTATTTTTGGGGCATGAGCAGGAATACTAGGAACATCCTTTAGATTATTAATTCGAGCAGAACTAGGAAATCCTGGTTCATTAATTGGAAATGATCACATTTTTAATGTTATTGTTACAAGACACGCTTTTATTATAATTTTCTTCATAGTAATACCTATTATAATTGGAGGATTCGGAAATTGATTAATCCCCCTAATGCTAGGAGCTCCAGATATAGCATTCCCACGTATAAACAATATAAGATTTTGACTTCTTCCGCCTTCCCTCTCACTCTTAATTATAAGAAGAATAATTGAAAGAGGGGCAGGCACAGGATGAACAGTCTATCCTCCATTATCAGCTAATATTGCCCATAGAGGCCCATCAGTTGATTTAGCAATTTTTAGTCTCCATCTTGCAGGAGTTTCATCAATTTTAGGAGCAGTAAATTTTATTTCCACTATCATTAATATACGACCTAACAGAATAACATTAGATCAAATACCCTTGTTTGTATGAGCTGTTTTAATCACAGCTATTTTACTTCTTTTATCCCTCCCTGTATTAGCAGGAGCAATTACCATACTTCTAACTGACCGAAACCTAAATTCTTCATTCTTTGACCCGGCTGGAGGCGGAGACCCAGTTCTTTATCAACACTTATTTTGATTCTTTGGGCATCCAGAAGTTTACATTCTAATTCTACCTGGGTTTGGAATAATTTCCCATATCGTAACTCACCAATCTGGTAAAAAAGAAACTTTTGGTACAATTGGAATAATTTATGCAATATTAGCTATTGGATTATTAGGATTTGTTGTATGAGCTCACCATATATTTACAATTGGAATAGATGTTGATACACGAGCTTATTTCACTTCAGCAACTATAATTATTGCTGTACCTACAGGAATTAAAATTTTTAGATGATTAGCTACAATTCATGGCTCAACTATTAACTATTCACCTCAAATATTATGAAGACTAGGATTTATTTTTCTATTCACGGTAGGAGGATTAACAGGAGTTGTTCTAGCTAATTCATCAATTGATATTATTCTTCACGACACATATTATGTAGTAGCTCACTTTCACTATGTTCTATCAATAGGAGCTGTTTTTGCAATTATAGGAGGATTTATTTTTTGGTTTCCTCTATTAACTGGAATTAATATAAATACTAATATATTAAAAATTCAATTTTTCTCTATATTCATTGGTGTGAACATAACCTTTTTCCCTCAACATTTTTTGGGTCTTGCAGGCATGCCTCGACGATATTCTGATTACCCTGATGTTTACAGACTATGAAATTCAATTTCTTCAATTGGCTCTCTAATTAGAACGGCAAGAATTATCTTTTTCATTATTATTGTTTGAGAAAGAATTTCCTCAAGAAAAAAAAACATTTTTTCTTACCAAACAGCTAGATCTATTGAATGAATTCAATCAACTCCTCCTGCTGAACACACGTATTCTGAATTACCGATATTAGTTAATTTCTAATATGGCAGAATAGTGCAATGGTCTTAAGATCCATAAATAAAGTTAATCTTTTTTTAGAAATAAGAACGTGAATACAAATTAATCTTCAAGATAGAATCTCACCTTTAATAGAACAATTAACATTTTTTCATGATCATACAATATTTATTTTATTAATTATTACAATAATAGTTATTATTATTATAGTATCTATAATAATAAATAAATTCACTAATCGATTCCTTCTTGAAGGACAAATAATTGAATTAATTTGAACCATCTCTCCGGCAGCAACATTAATTTTTATTGCTCTACCCAGTTTACAAATTTTGTATTTAATAGACGAAATTTCATCTCCTAATATTACTGTAAAATCAATTGGTCATCAATGATTTTGATCTTACGAACTTTCAGATTTTCAAAATATTGAATTTGATTCTTACATAACCCCTATCGATGATCTTAATTCATTTAGATTTCGTCTTTTAGATGTTGACAATAAATTAGTTATTCCTTATAACTCTATTACCCGAATAATTATTTCATCAACAGATGTAATTCATTCCTGAACAATCCCTTCTGCTGGCGTAAAAATTGATGCCACACCGGGACGATTAAATCAAACAAGATTTTTCCTTAATCAACCAGGAATTTTCTTTGGCCAATGTTCTGAAATTTGTGGTATGAATCATAGATTCATACCTATTATAGTAGAAAGAATCTCTCCTTCTTTTTTTATTAAATGAATTAAAAGATTATCATTAGGTGACTGAAAGCAAGTAATGGCCTCTTAAGCCACTTTATAGTAATAGCACCTACTTCTAATGAAAAATTTAGTTAATATATAACATTAATTTGTCAAATTAAAATAATTTTTTTTAAAAATAATTTTTAATTCCACAAATAGCACCTTTAAATTGATTAATAATTTTTTTTTATTTTTGTTCAACTTTAATAATATACAATGTAATAATTTACACAATTTTTTATTATAAAAAAAATAATATCAAAAAAATTGAACTTAAAAAATTTTCTTGAAAATGATAACAAACTTATTTTCTTCATTTGACCCATCAACAGAACCATTATTTTCTATAAATTGAATTAGAACAATTTTAGGATTCACACTAATCCCATTTTCAATATGATTAATTCCTTCGCGAATAAATATTATATGAATAAAAATTCATTCAACTTTAAATAAAGAATTTAGAATCTTATTAAAAACACAAAACAAAAGAAATACTTTATTATTTATTTCACTATTTATAATAATTCTTTTCAGAAACTCATTAAGATTATTCCCATACGTATTTTCCACAACCAGGCACTTGGCAATAACATTAGCTCTGTCTTTACCTTTATGAATTAGTTTCATAATTTACGGCTGAATAAACCATACAATTCATATATTCGCTCATCTTATTCCTGAAGGAACTCCCCCTATTTTAATACCTTTCATAGTATGTATTGAAACTATTAGAAATATTATTCGACCAGGAACTTTAGCAGTTCGGCTAAGAGCTAACATAATCGCCGGACATCTTCTTCTAACACTTTTAGGAAGAACTGGAACAAAATTATCAATAATAATAATTAATATTTTAATTATTGCACAACTTGCACTTTTAATTTTAGAATCAGCTGTTGCTATTATTCAATCATATGTATTTTCAGTTCTTAGAGCATTATACTCCAGAGAAGTAAACTATGACAAATAAAAATCACACATACCACCTTGTGGAAGTAAGACCTTGGCCTATTTTAGGAGGATTCACAACAATAAATTTTATGATTGGGATAATTAGATGATTTCATCTTTATTCAAACAAACTAATACTAATTAGCTTAATTAATTTATCTTTTATTATATATCAATGATGACGAGACATTTCTCGGGAAGGATCATATCAAGGCCTCCACACATTGAAAGTATCAAAAGGACTGCGATGAGGAATAATTTTATTTATTGTTTCAGAAATTCTATTTTTTGTATCCTTTTTTTGAAGATTTTATCACTCAAGACTAACTCCCGCTATTGAAATTGGAATAATTTGACCCCCAAAGGGAATTAATCCATTTAATCCCATTCAAATTCCTTTACTAAATACCCTAATTTTAATTTCATCAGGTATTTCAGTTACATGAGCACACCATTCAATTATAGAAAATAACTATAAGGAAGCTATTCAAGGATTAGGAATTACTATTATCTTAGGAGTATACTTTACAATTCTTCAAGGTTATGAATACATAGAGTCCTCATTTTCAATAGCTGATTCAGCATATGGATCAACATTTTTCTTAGCTACGGGATTCCATGGACTTCATGTAATTATTGGAACAACCTTCCTTGGAGTCTGTCTTTACCGACTTTGTATTAATCAATTTTCAAGAAACCACCACTTTGGGTTTGAGGCAGCAGCCTGATATTGACATTTCGTAGATGTTGTATGATTATTCCTTTACATTTCTATCTACTGATGAGGTAGATATTTATATAGTATAAAAATTATTTTTAACTTCCAATTAAAAGATCTATTAAATTAGTATAAATAATATTTATTTCGTTAATAATCGCAATAATTATTTTTTTAATCACAAGATTATTAATAATTATTAATAATTTAATTTCGTTTAAAACTATTACAGATCGAGAAAAAAACTCCCCATTTGAATGCGGATTTGATCCTAAATCGTCACCGCGAATTCCTTTCTCCCTTCAATTTTTCTTAATTGCAGTAATTTTCTTAATTTTTGATATTGAAATTGCTCTACTTTTACCTATAATTATCACAATAAAAATTTCTAATCCTGTAACATTCATTATTATTACTTCATTTTTTATTATTGTCTTAGTATTAGGTTTATTCCATGAATGAAAGCAAGGAGCTCTAAACTGAGCATATTAGGATAATAGTTAAATTTAACATTTAATTTGCATTTAAAAAATACTGATTATTCAGTTTGTCTTAAATAAGAAACAAAAATTTGTTATTAGTTTCGACCTAATCTTTGGCCTAGGCCCTTATTTTTAAATGAAACCAAAAAGAGGTATATCACTGTTAATGATAAAATTGAATTATTTTCCATTTAAAGAAATATGAGAATCAAAATGAAGCTTCTAACTTCAATTTTTTGCAGTGAAACTCTGTTTATATTTCTATTTATATAGTTTAATAAAAACATTACATTTTCAATGTAAAATTAAGTTAGTACTTGTTAAATACTTTAAAAATAAAAATTTTCCTTGATATCTTCAATATCATGCTCTAATATAAGCTATTAAAGTACAAATACAAAAAAATTAAATAAACAAATGATATAAATAATAACAAATAAACCTTTAATCTATTATTAACAAAAATCATAGAAATAGATGTTTTATTTTTTAAAAACTCTCTCAAACCCTTAACACCAAAATATTCAGATCATCCCTGATCAATAAGCTTATTATAATGGCCTCTAATCTTTAATGGATAAAAATTAACCCCATAAGTAGAAATTATTGATAAATTTCATAAAGAAGAAAAAAAAAATAACCTGTAAATAATCTTAAATTTTATATTTATAAAATATTCTGCTAAAAGACCTAAAACTACGCCAAATATAATTAAAATTAAAGTTATAATTTTCATTATAAAAGATAAACAAATAAAGTAAGGTGTAAAAAACATCATTCACCTAAGAACTCTTCCTATAAAAACAACAAAAAAAATTAAACCCCCCATACCCTGAAGTATTAAATAACCTTGATCATTTAAAGAAGAAAAAGTAAAAAAATTATAATTTTTATACATAGAATAATAACATAAACGAACAGTATACCTAACAGTTAAACCAATAGAAAAATAAAAAATAATGTATATATATATATTAAATCTTCCTATAGATATAAACTCCAAAATTAAATCCTTTGAATAAAAACCACTTAAAAAAGGAAGTCCACATAAAGAAAAATTACAAATATTAAAAAAAGAACAAGTTAAAGGCATAGACTGAATTATTGATCCTATATTTCGAATATCTTGATTATTTATTAAATTATGAATTATACACCCCGCACACATAAATAATAAAGCCTTAAACAAAGCATGAGATAGAAGATGAAAAAAAGCCAATTTTGAATCTCCTAAAAATAACACTCTTATTATCAAACCTAGTTGACTTAAAGTTGAAAGAGCAATAATTTTTTTTAAATCAAATTCAAAATTAGCTCCTAACCCTGCTATAAACATTGTTAAACTAGAAATAAATAATCCAAAAAATATTAACTCATTTCTAAAACAAGGACTAAAGCGAATCAAAAGATAAACACCTGCAGTTACTAAAGTTGAAGAATGAACCAATGAAGAAACTGGAGTAGGAGCTGCCATAGCCGCAGGTAATCAAGAAGAAAATGGAATTTGTGCTCTCTTTGTAAAAGCTGCCAAAACAATTAATAATGAAATAATATTTATAACACCATCTCTCTTCATAATTTCAATATAAAACAAAAAATTTCAACTTCCGTAATTTAATATTCACGCAATTGACAATAAAATTGCAACATCACCAATACGATTAGAAAGCGCAGTAATTATTCCAGCATTTAATGATTTAATATTTTGATAAAAAATTACTAAACAAAAAGACACCAAGCCTAAACCATCTCAACCTAATAAAATTCTAATCAAATTAGGACTTAAAATTATTATTATTATAGAAAAAACAAACAAAACAACTAAAATAATAAAACGATTAAGATTATTCTCCCCTATTATATATTCATCTCTATAATAAATTACTATTGAAGAAATAAATAAAACAAATCTTATAAACATCAATGAAATTCAATCAAATAAAAAAGTTAAACAAACAAAAGAAGAGTTCAATCTTAATAGTTCATATTCAATTATTACTAAATAATCTATTATTAAAAACTGTAAACTTAAAAAAAATAATAATAAACTAGAAAATAAAAACAAAATAAAATAAATTAAGCAAATTCTTATTATTTAAGATATATCTATATCAATGACACCACAAATCATTATTTTTAATTAAACTACTTAAATAAAACAAAAATAAATTTGATAATATAAAAATTAAATTTAAAGGAATCCAATGCAAAAATAACAATAAATATTCACGCACCTCCCCTAAAGAAAAAGAAAATAAACCTTGATTAAAATCCCCATGCTGCGTTTGAGAATATAAATATAAACTATATCCACCACTAAAAAAAGAAATTAAAGCAATACAAATTGTCGTTAATACACAAAAAGAAACTAAGCTATTTATTAATAAAATTTCTGCGACTAAATTTAATGAAGGGGGAGCAGCCATATTTGAGGAACACAATAAGAATCATCAAAGAGACATTCTAGGTATTAAATTAAGCAAACCCTTATTCAAAAATATTCTACGTGAATGAGTACGTTCATAAGAAATATTTGCTACGCAAAATAATCCTGATGAACACAAACCATGAGAAATTATTATAATAAAACCACCCAAGAAACCCCAAAAATTCAATCTCATAAAACCAGATAAAGCTATTCCCATGTGTGCAACTGAAGAATAAGCAATTAATGACTTCATATCTTCTTGTCGTAAGCAAAGTAAAGAAATAATTGAACCTCCCAGCAAACCAATTACTATAATAACAATATTAATATTCAAGCTAATATTTATAAAAATCTTTATAAAACGTATTAAACCATAACCCCCAAGTTTTAATATAACACCAGCAAGAATTATTGACCCAGAAATAGGTGCCTCTACATGAGCCTTCGGAAGTCAAAGATGAACAAAATATATAGGAAATTTAACTAAAAAAACAAAAATTACACAAATATAAATATAGGAACTATTTACATAATCAATAAATACAAATTGCAATGAATTAAAAGAATTATAAAAATAAAATAATGAAATTATTATTGGTAAAGAACCAAATAAAGTATATATAAATATATACATACCGGCTTGAATTCGTTCAGGTTGATAGCCTCAGCCTAAAATTAATACTAAAGTAGGAATTAATCTAATTTCAAAAAATAAATAAAAAATAAAAACATTTATCGAACAAAAAGTTATATACAACGCAATTATTAAAAACAGAATAACCATTGAAAATAAACCTCTGTAAGAATGAAAACTTGCATTTTTTCTTGCTATCATCATTAAAATAATAATTCAGAAACTTAATAAAATTATAAAATAAGTAATATAATCTGAACCTAAAAAAAAACAAATTGAACTAAAATATCCAAATAAAGTCATTTTTATAAAAAAAACTAAAAATATAATTATATAAATAATTATTAATACAAAAAAATAATGTTTTAAAAAACATAAAGGAATTATAAATAATATTGTTAACAAAAACCTTATCATAAAACATTAAAAGAATAAAAATAATCATTTCCATATCTACGAATTATGGAAACTAAAATTGATAACCCCAAAGCACCCTCGCAAACTCTTATTACTAAAAAAATTATCATAAAATTATATTCATAAACAAAAAATGAAAGAGATATAAAAACTCCAAAATAAAGAGATAAAACGATAAATTCAAAACTTAATAATATTAAAAGTAAATGCTTACTATTTAAGCAAAAAACTAAAATACCAATAAAATATATTAGATAAAAATAAAAGAACCTTCTAATTAACATTGTTTTAATAATTTAATGAAAATATTGGTCTTGTAAATCAAAAATAAGGAAACTTTTAAAACCTCAGAGAAAAGAACTATCTTTTCATTAATCTCCAAAATTAATATTTTTCATAAACTATTCTCTGTATTGAAATTATAATTTTATTCTTAATCCTATCAACAACAACTTTTATTTTTATAAAACACCCTATATCAATAGGGTTAATTTTATTAATTCAGACAACCTTAATTTCATTAACAACAAGAATCTTTAGATTAAATTCTTGATTCTCCTACATTCTATTTTTAACAATAGTGGGAGGAATATTAATTTTATTCACGTACATAAACAGAATTGCATCAAATGAAATATTCAAATATAATAATTCATTAACTATAACATTAATAATTTTAACATTTATTATATTAATTTTTATAAATTATGATTCACTAATTAACAATATCAAAAACTTTAATATTGACTCTAGAATATTTAATATAAACGCAGAATTTACTTTATCTTTAACTAAGTACTTAACTATCCCTTTAACATTAACATGACTAATAATGATCATTTACTTATTAGTAACATTAATTGCTGTAGTAAAAATCTCAATAATTAAATACGGGCCTCTTCAACAAAATTATTAATGAAAACAATAAAAACTCACCCTATTCTTAAAATTATTAACAACTCACTAATCAAACTTCCTTCACCATCTAATATTTCAAGATGATGAAATTTTGGATCACTTTTAGGAATATGTTTAATAATCCAAATTGTAACCGGTTTATTTATTGCTTTTCATTATACAAATGATATCTCATTAGCATTTGACAAAATTGCTCACCTATGCCGAGATGTAAATTATGGGTGACTTATACGAATTATTCATTCTAATGGAGCATCTCTATTCTTCATCTGTATGTATATTCATGTAGGACGAGGATTATACTACTATTCATTTATTTATAAAGAAACTTGAACAGTAGGCGTAATTATTTTATTAATTGTAATAGCAACAGCATTTCTTGGATATGTTCTACCATGAGGACAAATATCATTCTGAGGAGCAACAGTCATTACAAATCTGCTATCAGCAATTCCATACTTGGGAACATTAATTGTCCAATGAGTATGAGGTGGATTTGCTGTTGATAATGCAACTCTGTCACGATTTTTTAGACTACATTTTATTTTACCTTTTATTGTATCGGCTATAGTTATAATTCACTTAATTTTTCTTCACCAAACAGGTTCTAATAATCCATTAGGGACAAACAGAAACGTTGATAAAATTCCTTTTAACCCTTATTTTTCAATTAAAGATATTTTTGGAATAATAATTTTACTATTTTTATTTTCTTTATTTTTACTTATAAATCCTTACAATTTAAGAGACCCAGATAACTTTATTCCGGCTAATCCCATAGTTACACCAGTTCATATTCAACCTGAATGATATTTCCTATTTGCATACGCAATTCTTCGTGCAATTCCTAATAAATTAGGAGGAGTTATAGCTCTATTCTCTTCAATTTTAATTCTAATAATCATACCTATATTTAAAAAAAAAATCTTAAGAAATAGATTTTACCCAATCAATAAAACATTATTTTGATGTTTTGTGACAATCGTAATTATACTAACATGAATTGGTGCTAAACCAGTAGAAGATCCATTTATTTTAACAGGACAAACTCTTACTATTTTATATTTTTTATATTTTCCAATTTTATTTTTTTTTTCAAAAACATGAGACAAAATTATATTTAGATAGTTAATGAACTTGTATAAGTTTATATTTTGAAAATATAAGAAAGGGATAAATTCCCTATTAACTTTACTAAAAATAATTAACTAAATAATTTGAATAAAAATTAAAAATTTTAATCCAAAAAAAAATATTAAAAAATTTAAAGAAATAGGTAAAAATCCTTTTCAAGTTAAAAACATTAGCTTGTCATACCGATAACGAGGAAGGGTTCCACGAGTTCAAATAAACAAAAAAGAAATAAACAATACTAATAAAAAATAAATAAAATTATTAAATAATCCACCTAAAAAAACATAAGTAAATAAAGATCTTATAAACAAAATTCTTGAATATTCAGACATAAAAATTAGTGCAAATCTACCTCTTCTATACTCAACATTAAACCCAGAAACTAACTCGGACTCTCCTTCAGCAAAATCGAAAGGTGTTCGATTAGTTTCTGCTAAAGAAGAAACAAACCAAATTATTCCTAAGGGAATTCTTATAAAAATAAATCAAATATTAGATTGATAAACAACTATATCAAAAATTCTTAAGCTACCAATTAAAACTAAAAATGACAATAAAATCAAAAATAATCTTACTTCATAAGAAATAGTTTGAGCTACACAACGTAAACCCCCTAACATTGAATAATTAGAATTAGAAGATCAGCCAGCAATCATAATTGTGTAAACCCCTAATCTAGACACACACAAAAAAAAAAGAAAACCTAAAGAAAAATTTAAAAATAAAGTTATTAAAGGTAAACAAAGTCATAAAAATAAAGATAAAAACAAAGAAAAAATAGGAGAAAAATAATACATAAGATAATTTGATATAATAGGAAAAATTTGCTCCTTAGAGAAAAGCTTAATTGCATCTCTAAAAGGCTGAATAATACCTAAAAATCCAACCTTATTCGGACCCTTGCGAATTTGAATATAGCCTAAAACTTTTCGTTCAAATAAAGTCAAAAAAGCAACTCCAACCAAAACCCCAAATAATAAAATGATAAAAACCAACAATATTATAAATAAATCTAAAATAAACAAATATTACCTGTATAAATACATATAAAGATTCTAAATCAATCACACTAATCTGCCAAAGTAACAATATTAATCAAAAATAAAATAATATATTTAGTATTTGGTCCTTTCGTACTAAAATACTACAATTTAATAAAGATAGAAACCAACCTGGCTTACACCGGTTTAAACTCAGATCATGTAAAATTTTAAAAGTCGAACAGACTTAACATTTAAGCTTCTACACCTAAATTTTATTTTAATCCAACATCGAGGTCGCAATCTTCTTAATTGATAAGAACTCTAAAAAGAAATTACGCTGTTATCCCCAAGGTAACTTTTTTTAAATTTAATAAATTAGATTTTAAATTCATAGATCAATGATTTTTAATTTAAAGAATTTTTTTTATCTTTAAGTTACCCCAACTAATTTTTTTAAAATAATAATAATACTAAAGAAAAATAAAAAATAAAACTCTATGGGGTCTTCTCGTCTTTTATACAAATTTGAGCCTTTTAACTCAAAAGTTAAATTCTAAAATAATTAGAAAGAGACAGAAATTTTCTTGTCAAATCATTCATTCAAGTTTCTAATGAAGAAACTAATTATTATGCTACCTTTGTACAGTCAAAATACTGCAGCTATTTAAAATTATTCATTGAGCAGATTAGACCTTAAATAATTATCAAAAGGACATGTTTTTAATAAACAGGCAGAAAATTTTTTTGCCGAATTCCTTTTCCCAACCTTGGTAATTTTTTACAAAATAAAAAAAATATTACTAATCTAATCATTATAACAAAAATTTTTTAATTAAATATTTCTTTTTAATAAAAAATCTAAAAAAACTAAAATTTTAATTTATAAATTCCTAACTATAAAATTATTTATGATTAACAATTCAAATTATACAAAAAATTAAATTTTAAAATTTTTAAATATAAAATTAAAAGATCATCCCTTCAATTTTTTAATATTTAAACTTAAATTTTTTAAATTAAAATTTAAATAAAAAATAATAGAATTTAATTCTTTTCTTAAAAAACTAGATATATTAAAAATCGAATAGCGTTTCACTACTAATTAATTATTATAAAAAATTATTTTACAGTTTAATTTATAATCAATTAACTCTTTAAAATTCGAGAATATTATTTTAAATAATTTTTATTGATCAGCCCTGATGCACAAGGTACAAAAAATAAATTTTTCTTTTTTTAACATTTATTGATTCAATCACTTTACTAATTTACTATTATTAAAATTAATTTTTCTATTTTATAATAAACAAAAGTTTTTTCTATAAAAATAAATTAATAACAAATTTTGTTTCAAATTATACTGAATTGCACAGTAGTCATTTTAATGTAAGTAAAAAGCTTCCTATAAAGCTTCAATTTGATATTTCTAGATACACTTTCCAGTACATCTACTTTGTTACGACTTATCTCAAATATATTGAGAGTGACGGGCAATATGTACATATTACAGAACAATGATCATTATAAGAAAATTCTTATAATTACTATCAAATCCAATTTATATAAAAATTAAATTTTTATAACCAAATATAATTTTTTTGTAACCCATCTCTTCTTATTTATAAGCTGCACCTTGATCTGAAATTTATTTTAATAAAAACAATTGAAAATTATCTCAAAAAAGAAATTCTAAACAACGATATACAAACTAATAAAAAAAGTTAATCTTATCGTGGAATATCAATTACAGAACAGGTTCCTCTGAATTGACTGAAACACCGCCAATTTTTTTAATTTTTAAGAACATAGCTATTAATAATTTAGACTTTAAAATTAAAGATTTAATAATAGGGTATCTAATCCTAGTTTAAATATTTCTTTGTTAAATCACTAAATATAAATAATTATTGAAATTTAAATTTCACCTCATAATTTCAATTTTTTAATAAAAAATAGCTTATTACATCTAAAAATATTCAATTTATTTATTTGTATAACCGCAATTGCTGGCACAAATTTTATTAAATACAAAATTAATTACTAAAATTAGATGACTAATTTTAATAAAATTATTTACTAAAAAAAAAATTTCTATAAAAATATACATGTAAAATAATAATCAATTGAATTTTTAAGCCAAAATTAAACTTTTTTTAAAACCGTAAATAAAAATTTAAAATTTAATTTATTAAAATTTACATTTTTAAATTTAATAATTATTAAATTTAAATTAAAAAATTACAAAACCAAAAAAATTTTTCCCCAAAAAATTATAATAACTATTTTTTTGTATTTAATGTACCTCCCCAATAAGATATTTTTTATAAAAAATTAAAACTAAAATTAATTATTATAACCAAAAACCAATTAAATTTATTTGCCCCAATAAATTTTATTTAAACACTAAAGCCCCATTAAATTCGCATTTAAATTATATGCCCCATATAATTTCAATTAAATTTAAATTTTTAATGTTTAATTCTAAATTAATTTTTATATAAAAAGAAAAACTTTAATTTTAATTCACTTAAAATTTAATTCAACGTATACTAAATAATTCTTTTTTTTTAAATAAAAAAAATAATTAATTTTAAACAAAATTATTTACTTTTATATAAAAAAATTTCCTAAAACTTGAATATTATATTACTAAAAATATTATAAACAAAAAAAAATAATTATTACTTTATATTTAAAATAAATGAATGAGTAATTCTATTTCTTAAATTTTTAAATAATAAATTATTAAAAATAGAATTACTCATTCATTTAAGTTTTTATTAAAACAATAATTAAATCTTATTTTTATTTAAAAATTTAAAATTTAAGATAATTAAATAAAAATTAAATTTATAATTATAAATCTAGTAATCTAATATTCAAGTTTTAAACTAATCTCTTAGCAAGGTTTTTTTTTTTTTTTTTCGTTGTAATTTCTTACTATATAAATAATTTACTTATTATTAATAAGTTAATATAATAATTTATTTATATTTATATTTATTATTTATATATAATTCTCAATAATTTAATACCTTTAAATTATATTATTTAATTATATATAAAGATATATTCACTTCTATACGTACATACCTCGGACCATCTTATTTGATACGATGTTATAACTATTTATTAAACTTTAATATATTAATTATTTCTTTTTCTCTGATTTCTATTTATCTAATGATAATCATACGATTTTCTATATTTAAATTGAATATTTTACTAATATGGAATTTCACTTTTATTGATAATTATTCAATTATATATATAAATTCATTATTATTATTAATATATATATATATATAGATATATAATAATTTATGAACAATATATTCATAATTCTTTATTAATTATTTAAAAATTAGTTTCATATGAACGTAAATTTTCATTATCAGAGGAATATGAACTCTTTTTTAAAAAAATGAAATCCTAGTGATCAGTCCGCACATGTTTTTTTCATGTCATCCATTTTTTTAAAACTTAAAATTTTCACTTATTTTTTTTGAATATTAATATACTAATAATTTTAAAAATTAATTTTAAGAAATAAAAACATATAAACATAAATGGTATGCCTGAGTAAAGGATTATTTTGATAGAATAAATCATGCAATTTCTGCTATCATTATATTTAGTAGAATTTAACTACCTCTAAAAGTATCAAAAACTTTTGTACCCCATATACTAAAATATAAAAAGATAAGCTAAATTAAGCTTTTGGGTTCATACCCCAAATATAAAGTTAATCTTTTCTTTTTAATTACAAAATTTTATAAAATTTTATTCTTTTCATCATTAATTATAAGAACATTAATTTCAATTTCCTCGTATTCGTGAATAAGAATATGAATTGGATTAGAAATTAATGCTCTTTCTATCATTCCAATTCTAATTAATCAAAAAAATAAAATTTCATCAGAAGCCGCAATTAAATATTTTTTTACACAAGCAATTGCATCCACAGTAATTATATTTGCAATTATCACAATAATAAGACAATTTAATCAATCAACGAAGATATTATCAGACTGAGCTATAATAATTATAAATTCAAGATTTTTAATAAAAATAGGAATAGCCCCATTCCATTTTTGATTTCCAGAAGTTCTTGAAGGATTAAGATGAATAAATTCTTTATTAATATTAACTTGACAAAAAATTGCCCCAATAATCTTGTTAATGTACAATATTGAATTTATAAACTTTATTATTTTAGCTATTATCTTTTCAATAATTGTTAGAGGTCTAATAGCCATTAATCAAATTAGATTACGAAAAATTATAGCATACTCGTCTATCAACCATATAGGATGAATACTTAGATCAATAATTACATCAAAATTAATTTGATTAATCTATTTATCAATTTATGTAATTATAACAATCAGAATTATCCTAATTCTAAATTTCATAAATATTTTCTTTATTTCTCAATTATCTTCTTTGTGAAGAATAAATCTTACCATAAAACTATTTTTTTCATTTAGAATAATGTCCCTAGCAGGGATTCCCCCATTTATTGGATTTATCCCTAAATGATTAACAATTCAAAGATTAATTGCAGAAAATTTTTTTATTATTTCATTAATTATAATCATATTTACATTAATTATAATTTATGTCTATATAACAATAATTATATCAACCCTACTTTTTAATTTCTCAGCAAATAATTGAAAAATCTCGATCAGACAATTCAAATTTAATTGACCAATAAGAATGTTTAATTTCATTATGTTATCGAGATTTATATTTATTACACTTTCATTCAATTTAAGCTAAATACCAGCAAGTTGAGAGATTTATTGAACAATTGATTGAAATGAAAAATATCTTATTATCCAGAAATCAATTCACTAATAACCCTCAAAGTTACCAAGAAGACTATTAAGCCTTACCAGCAAGTTGAGAGATTTATTGAACAATTGATTGAAATGAAAAATATCTTATTATCCAGAAATCAATTCACTAATAACCCTCAAAGTTACCAAGAAGACTATTAAGCCTTACCAGCAAGTTGAGAGATTTATTGAACAATTGATTGAAATGAAAAATATATTATCCAGAAATCAATTCACTAATAACCCTCAAAGTTACCAAGAAGACTATTAAGCCTTACCAGCAAGTTGAGAGATTTATTGAACAATTGATTGAAATGAAAAATATCTTATTATCCAGAAATCAATTCACTAATAACCCTCAAAGTTACCAAGAAGACTATTAAGCCTTACCAGCAAGTTGAGAGATTTATTGAACAATTGATTAAAAACTTTACAATCCTGATTTTGAAGGATTTAAGTTAAATAAAAACTAGTAGCCTTCAAAGTTACCAATAAGATTGTTAAGCCTTAAACTTTAGAGATTACCCACCTTTAAATTTGCAATTTAAAATCATATTTGAATATAAAGTTTTAGTAGAAGAATTTTTATCCGTAAATAAATTTACAATTTATCGCCTAACCTCAGCC